GTTATCGTAGCTTAAAATAAAGCATTACACTGAAGATGTTAAGATGGGCTCTAGTACAGCCTCGAAAACACAAAGGCTTGGTCCTGACTTTCCTATCAGCTTTAACCAAATTTACACATGCGAGTATCCGCACCCCTGTGAGAATGCCCTGCAGCCCCCCGTCCGGGGGCAAGGAGCAGGTATCAGGCGCATAGCTATATAGCCCACAACACCTTGCTTAGCCACACCCTCAAGGGAATCCAGCAGTGATAAACATTAAGCCATGAGTGCAAACTTGACTTAGTTATGGTTAAAAGGGCCGGTAAAACTCGTGCCAGCTACCGCGGTTATACGAGAGACCCAAGTTGATAGGCTCCGGCGTAAAGCGTGGTTAAGGAATAATTAATACTAAAGCCGAACGCTTACTAAGCTGTTATACGCTTTACGAAAGTAAGAAGTACATCCACGAAGGTAGCTTTATTTTACCTGAACCCACGAAAGCCAAGATACAAACTGGGATTAGATACCCCACTATGCTTCGCCCTAAACATTGATAGCTTTACACAACCACTATCCGCCTGGAAACTACGAGCAACAGCTTAAAACCCAAAGGACTTGGCGGTGCTTTAGACCCACCTAGAGGAGCCTGTTCTATAACCGATAACCCCCGTTTAACCTCACCCTTCCTAGTCATCCCCGCCTATATACCGCCGTCGCCAGCTTACCCTATGAAGGCTTCCTAGTAAGCACAATTGGTAGATCCCAAAACGTCAGGTCGAGGTGTAGCGTATGGAAGGGGAAGAAATGGGCTACATTCCCTATTGCAGCGAATCACGGATAATAATACTGAAACGTGTATCTAGAAGGAGGATTTAGCAGTAAGCAGGAAGCAGAGTGTCCCGCTGAAACCGGCCCTGAAGCGCGCACACACCGCCCGTCACTCTCTCCAAGCACATCTTTTATAACCTAACTTAAAACCTTTACACCAGCAAAGGGGAGGCAAGTCGTAACATGGTAAGTGTACCGGAAGGTGCGCTTGGCAAAACAAAGCATAGTTCAAAGAAGAACACCTCCTTTACACGGAGGAAATACTCGTTCAACCCGAGTTGCCTTGATACTGACTCGCTAGCCTTAACCTAATTAAAAACAACAAAACACAATAACTAAACCCAAAGACACGAACACCCTTACGAACAAATCATTTTTCCCCCTTAGTATGGGCGACAGAAAAGGAACATAGAGCGATAGAGAAAGTACCGCAAGGGAATGCTGAAAAACCAAGTGAAACAAACAAGTGAAGCTCAAAGAAGCAGAGATTTTACCTCGTACCTTTTGCATCATGATTTAGCCAGTGCAACCCAAGCAAAGAGCACTTTAGTTTGTTAACCCGAAACTTTGTGAGCTACTCCAAGGCAACCTAATTAATAGGGCCAACCCGTCTCTGTAGCAAAAGAGTGGGAAGACCTTCGAGTAGAGGTGATAAACCTACCGAACTTAGTAATAGCTGGTTGCCCATCAACTGGATAGAAGTTCAGCCTCCCGGCTTCTTCCTTCCTATAATTTTTTTATACACAGATTCTACAAGAAACCGAGAGAGTTAGTCGAAGGGGGTACAGCCCCTTAGAAACAAGATACAACTTTTTTAGGAGGATAAAGATCACAATTAAATAAGGCAAAACATCAGGGTGGGCCTGAAAGCAGCCATCCCATCAAAAAGCGTTAAAGCTCAGACACTTTATTTTCAAGCCTCAAGTCTCGACCATCACCTCTTACTCCCCTTATCCTACTGGGCCGTCCCATGCAAACATGGGAGCGATTCTGCTAAAATCAGTATACAAGAGAGCCTAACGGCTCTCTCCCTGCATACGTGTAAATCGGAAGCGGACAACCCACCGAACCTTAACGGCCCCAAAAAAAGAGGGAACTGAACCACAAACAAAACAACTAGAAAAATACCCAAAACAAACAACCGTTACCCCTACACAGGTATGCTCGTAGGGAAAGACTAAAAGAAAGAGAAGGAACTCGGCAAACACTCAGCCTCGCCTGTTTACCAAAAACATCGCCTCTTGCTAAACCGAAAGTATAAGAGGTCCCGCCTGCCCTGTGACTATATGTTTAACGGCCGCGGTATTTTGACCGTGCGAAGGTAGCGCAATCACTTGTCTTTTAAATGGGGACCTGTATGAATGGCATAACGAGGGCTTGACTGTCTCCTCTTTCAAGTCAGTGAAATTGATCTCCCCGTGCAGAAGCGGGGATAAAAACATAAGACGAGAAGACCCTATGGAGCTTCAGACACTAAAGCAGCTCAACATTAATACCCTAAACATAGGACACGAATATATTGAATCCTGCCCTAATGTCTTAGGTTGGGGCGACCGCGGAGAAACAAAAAACCCCCGCAAGGACCGAATGCACTGCATTTATAATCAAGAACGACAGCTCTAATTAACAGATACTTCTGACCAATAAGATCCGGCAGCGCCGATTAATGAACCAAGTTACCCTAGGGATAACAGCGCAATCTCCTCTTAGAGCCCATATCAACGAGGAGGTTTACGACCTCGATGTTGGATCAGGACATCCTAATGGTGCAGCCGCTATTAAGGGTTCGTTTGTTCAACGATTAAAGTCCTACGTGATCTGAGTTCAGACCGGAGTAATCCAGGTCGGTTTCTATCTATGTTATGATCTTTTCCAGTACGAAAGGACCGAAAAGAGGGGGCCCCTATCCAAAACATGCCTCACCTCCACCTGATGAAAGCAGCTCAATTAGATAAGGGGGCATTATATTACTTGTCTGAGAAAACGGCAAGTTGGGGTGGCAGAATCCGGCCATATTGCAAAAGGTCTAAGCCCTTTGAACAGAGGTTCAAATCCTCTCCCCAACTATGATCTCAACGCTCTTCACTCATATTATTAACCCCCTGGCCTACATTGTCCCCGTACTCCTAGCCGTTGCTTTCCTTACACTAGTCGAACGAAAAGTTCTAGGGTATATACAATTCCGAAAAGGTCCTAATATCGTTGGGCCCTACGGCCTCCTGCAACCAATCGCTGACGGAGTAAAACTATTCACAAAAGAGCCCGTCCGCCCTTCAACCGCCTCCCCCATTCTTTTTCTCCTTGCCCCAATGTTAGCCCTTACCCTAGCCCTCACCCTATGAGCACCTCTCCCTATACCCTACCCCATCCTAGACCTAAATCTAGGAATTCTTTTTATTCTAGCATTATCTAGCTTAGCAGTATATTCCATTCTAGGTTCAGGTTGAGCCTCCAATTCAAAATATGCCCTCATCGGGGCCCTCCGAGCTGTAGCTCAAACTATTTCATATGAAGTTAGCCTAGGACTAATCCTTTTAAACACAATTATTTTTACAGGTGGCTTTACCCTACAAACTTTCAGCACAGCCCAAGAAGCCACTTGACTCCTACTACCAGCCTGACCTTTAGCCGCAATATGGTATATTTCAACACTAGCAGAGACTAACCGAGCACCCTTCGACTTAACTGAAGGAGAATCAGAACTAGTCTCTGGCTTTAACGTAGAATATGCAGGAGGCCCTTTCGCCCTATTCTTCCTGGCAGAATACGCAAATATTCTCCTTATAAACACCCTCTCCGCCACCCTCTTCTTAGGCGCGTCCCATATTCCTGCTACCCCTGAACTAACAGCCATAAATTTAATAACAAAAGCAGCCCTCCTTTCCTTATTATTTCTCTGAGTCCGAGCCTCATACCCCCGATTTCGATATGACCAGCTAATACACTTGATCTGAAAAAACTTCCTTCCACTCACATTGGCCCTAGTTATTTGACACCTCGCACTTCCCATTGCGCTTGCTGGCCTCCCCCCTCAAATTTAACTACGGAGCCGTGCCTGAAGTAAAGGGCCACTTTGATAGAGTGAATCATGAGGGTTAAAGCCCCTCCAGCTCCTTAGAAAGAAGGGACTCGAACCCTAACTAAAGAGATCAAAACTCTTAGTGCTTCCATTACACCACTTCCTAAGTAAAGTCAGCTAACCAAGCTTTTGGGCCCATACCCCAAGCATGTAGGTTAAACCCCTACCTTTACTAATGAACCCATTTATCTTAGCTACCCTTTTATTTAGCCTCGGACTAGGAACCACCATTACATTTGCGAGCTCCCACTGACTTCTCGCCTGGATAGGCTTAGAAATTAATACCCTTGCTATCCTCCCTCTTATAGCCCAGCAACATCACCCCCGAGCAGTTGAAGCTACCACAAAATATTTTCTTACCCAAGCCACAGGGGCTGCAACCCTCCTGTTCGCCAGCACTACCAACGCATGGCTGACAGGACAATGAGATATTTTACAAATATATCACCCCCTCCCTACCACCATTGCCATCCTCGCCCTCTCCTTGAAAGTAGGGCTTGCCCCGCTGCACACATGGTTGCCCGAAGTACTCCAAGGATTAGATTTAACTACAGGACTTATTTTATCCACCTGACAAAAACTAGCACCCTTCGCCTTACTTCTCCAAATTCAACCCACCAACCCCACAATCTTAATCATTCTTGGTGTTACCTCAACTCTTATTGGGGGCTGGGGCGGACTCAACCAAACACAACTACGAAAAATTATAGCATACTCCTCCACAGCACACCTGGGCTGAATAATCCTTGCTCTCCAGTTTTCCCCCTCCTTGACCCTTCTAACCCTTATAACATACTTAATTATAACATCTTCAACATTCCTCGTATTTAAACTAAATAAGTCAACAAACATTAATATGCTAGCCACCTCTTGAGCAAAAGCCCCCGCACTAACTACCCTTACCCCCCTTATCCTACTATCTTTAGGGGGCCTTCCCCCCCTAACAGGCTTTATACCAAAGTGGCTCATTCTCCAAGAATTAACTAAACAAGACCTAGCACCTATTGCCACACTAGCTGCCCTTTCTGCTCTGTTAAGCCTATATTTTTACCTACGATTAACCTACGCTATAACTCTTACCCTTTCCCCCAATAACGTGTCAGGCCTAGCCCCCTGACGTCTCCCTTCCTCACAACTAACACTACCAACTGCTGTCCTGGCCACTACAACAATTTGCCTGCTTCCCCTTACCCCAGCCATACTAACCCTTCTAACCCTATAAGAGGCTTAGGATAACACTAGACCGAGGACCTTCAAAGCCCTTAGTGGGAGTGGAAATCTCCCAGCCCCTGATAAGACTTGCGGGATACTAACCCACATTTTCTGCATGCAAAGCAGACACTTTAATTAAGCTAAAGCCTTCTAGACAGGTAGGCTTCGATCCTACAAACTCTTAGTTAACAGCTAAGCGCCCAAACCAGCGAGCATCTATCTAACTTTTCTCCGCCTACTTATAACACAATATTGTAGGCGGAGAAAAGCCCCGGCAAACGTCTAGCTTGCTTCTTTAGATTTGCAATCTAATATGTTAAAACACCTCAAGGCTTGGTAAGAAGAGGAATTAAACCTCTGTCTATGGGGCTACAATCCACCGCTTAAACATTCAGCCATCCTACCTGTGGCCATCACACGTTGATTTTTCTCGACCAATCACAAAGACATTGGCACCCTTTATCTTGTATTTGGTGCCTGAGCCGGTATAGTAGGAACCGCCCTCAGCCTGCTTATTCGAGCTGAGCTGAGCCAGCCAGGGGCCCTGCTCGGCGATGACCAAATTTATAACGTAATTGTTACAGCACATGCTTTCGTAATAATTTTCTTTATAGTAATACCAATTATGATTGGTGGCTTCGGAAACTGACTCATTCCACTTATAATCGGTGCCCCAGACATGGCATTCCCTCGAATGAATAATATAAGCTTCTGGCTCCTCCCCCCATCCTTCCTGCTTCTACTAGCCTCCTCCGGAGTAGAAGCCGGGGCTGGCACTGGTTGAACGGTCTATCCGCCTCTAGCCGGAAACCTAGCCCACGCAGGTGCATCCGTGGATTTAACCATCTTCTCACTACATCTAGCAGGGGTCTCATCAATCCTAGGGGCAATTAACTTTATTACAACGATTATTAACATAAAACCCCCCGCTATTTCCCAATACCAAACACCTTTGTTTGTATGAGCTGTTTTAATTACGGCAGTCCTGCTGCTCCTATCTCTTCCCGTCCTTGCCGCCGGTATTACAATACTTTTAACGGACCGAAATCTCAACACTACTTTCTTTGACCCAGCCGGAGGGGGGGACCCCATTCTCTACCAACACTTATTCTGATTCTTTGGTCATCCAGAAGTTTACATTTTAATTCTCCCCGGCTTTGGTATAATTTCTCATATTGTTGCATACTATTCTGGGAAAAAAGAACCATTCGGCTATATAGGCATGGTTTGAGCTATAATGGCAATTGGACTCCTCGGATTTATTGTATGAGCACATCATATGTTTACGGTGGGTATGGATGTAGATACACGTGCATATTTTACATCTGCCACTATAATCATCGCAATCCCCACTGGTGTTAAGGTCTTTAGCTGACTGGCCACACTTCACGGAGGATCAATTAAATGAGAGACTCCTCTTCTATGAGCACTTGGTTTTATTTTCCTTTTCACAGTGGGGGGTCTAACAGGCATCGTCCTAGCCAACTCTTCACTAGACATTGTCCTACATGATACATACTACGTAGTTGCCCACTTCCACTACGTACTCTCAATAGGAGCCGTCTTTGCCATTGTAGCCGCTTTTGTTCACTGATTTCCGTTATTTACAGGCTATACCCTACACAGCACTTGAACAAAAATCCACTTTGGTATCATGTTTGTAGGCGTAAATCTTACCTTCTTCCCCCAACACTTCCTAGGACTAGCCGGGATGCCTCGTCGGTACTCAGATTACCCAGATGCCTACACCCTATGAAACACTGTTTCTTCTATTGGCTCTATAATCTCACTTGTGGCAGTAATTATATTCCTATTTATTATCTGAGAAGCATTTGCCTCTAAACGTGAAATTTTAGCAGTAGAACTAACTATAACTAATGTAGAATGACTTCACGGCTGCCCTCCACCATACCACACATTTGAGGAACCCGCATTTGTGCAAATCCAATCACACTAAACGAGAAAGGGAGGAGTTGAACCCCCGTATGATGGTTTCAAGCCAACCACATAACCGTTCTGTCACTTTCTTTATGAGACACTGGTAGAACGCGGCGAAGACGCCGCCTTGTCAAGGCGGAAATGCGGGTTCAAACCCCGCGTGTCTTAAACCCCAACTAAAACTGTAGAAGTACCCCAACCATCACCCGATTTATAAGACACTGGTAGAACGCGGCGAAGACGCCGCCTTGTCAAGGCGGAGATGCGGGTTCAAACCCCGCGTGTCTTAAACCACAAATGGCACATCCAGCGCAACTAGGCTTACAAGATGCAACTTCACCAGTTATAGAGGAACTCCTACACTTTCATGACCATGCCTTAATAATTGTATTTCTTATTAGCACACTAGTTCTTTATATTATTGTGGCTATAGTTTCCACTAATCTAACCAATAAGTATATTTTAGATTCCCAAGAAATTGAGATTATCTGGACAATTCTCCCTGCAGTAGTCCTTATCCTTATTGCACTCCCCTCTCTTCGCATCCTCTATCTTATAGACGAAATTAATGACCCCCACATTACAATTAAAGCTATGGGCCACCAGTGGTACTGAAGCTATGAGTACACCGATTATGAGGACCTTGGATTTGACTCATATATAATCCCCACACAAGACCTAACCCCCGGCCAATTCCGCCTTCTAGAAGCTGACCACCGTATAGTGGTACCCTTAGACTCCCCTGTTCGAGTCCTGGTCTCTGCTGAAGATGTTCTTCACTCATGAGCAGTTCCAGCTCTCGGTGTTAAAATGGATGCTGTTCCAGGTCGTCTAAACCAAACAGCTTTTATTACATCCCGACCGGGAGTATTTTATGGACAATGCTCAGAAATCTGCGGCGCAAATCACAGCTTTATACCAATTGTAGTTGAAGTTGTTCCCCTAGAACATTTCGAAAACTGGTCCTCATTTATACTTCAAGACGCCTCGCTAAGAAGCTAAACAAGGAGTAGCGCTAGCCTTTTAAGCTAGAGATTGGTGGCTACCAACCACCCTTAACGGCATGCCCCAACTCCTCCCACTACCCTGATTCGGAACTCTACTCTTTGCCTGAGTAGTGTTTTTAGCCTTTTTTCCTAAAAAAGTGATAACCCACACTTTCCCCTACCAACCTGCACCCCTTAAATCTAAAAAACTAGATAAAACCTCCTGAAACTGACCCTGAGTGTAAGCTTTTTTGATCAATTTATAAGCACAACATACCTTGGAATTCCCTTAATTGCACTAGCACTTATTTTTCCCACCGTCCTTTACCCCACACTCTCAGCTCGGTGGTTAAATAATCGACTTCTCACCCTACAAAGCGCCTTTATCAACCGCTTCACCCACCAACTGCTCCTCCCCCTAAATGTAGGGGGACATAAATGAGCCGCCCTCCTGGCATCCCTAATGCTCTTTTTAATCTCACTAAACATGCTCGGGCTCCTGCCTTATACTTTTACCCCTACAGCCCAACTATCCCTTAACCTAGGATTTGCAGTCCCCCTCTGACTGGCAACCGTCATTATTGGAATAAAAAACCAACCAAATCATGCCCTAGGTCACCTCCTCCCAGAAGGAACCCCCAACCTCTTGATTCCCATACTTATTATTATCGAGACAATTAGCCTATTCATTCGACCTTTAGCATTAGGCGTGCGACTAACTGCTAACCTCACAGCCGGCCATCTACTCATTCAATTAATTTCTACAGCCGCATTTGTTCTTTTACCACTAATGCCCACTGTGGCCATCCTCACAGCAACAGTTCTAGTCTTACTTACACTTTTAGAAGTCGCTGTAGCAATAATTCAAGCCTACGTGTTCGTACTGCTACTGACACTTTACCTACAAGAAAACATCTAATGGCACATCAAGCACACGCATACCATATAGTTGACCCAAGCCCTTGACCCCTGACAGGCGCAGTTGCCGCCTTATTAATAACCTCAGGACTTGCAATTTGATTCCATTTTCACTCTACAACGCTTATTGTTTTAGGCACCGCCCTCCTCCTATTAACAATGTACCAATGATGACGTGATATTGTCCGAGAAGGTACATTTCAAGGCCACCACACACCCCCTGTACAGAAAGGCCTTCGATATGGTATAATTCTTTTCATTACATCAGAAGTCTTCTTCTTCCTGGGCTTTTTCTGGGCCTTTTACCACTCAAGCCTCGCCCCCACCCCTGAACTAGGAGGCTGCTGACCTCCTACAGGAATTACTACCCTGGACCCCTTTGAAGTTCCCCTGCTCAATACAGCCGTACTCCTTGCATCTGGGGTAACAGTTACCTGAGCCCATCACAGCATTATAGAGGGGGAACGAAAACAAGCCATTCAATCCCTTACATTTACAATTCTCCTAGGCTTCTACTTCACATTTCTACAAGCCATAGAGTACTATGAAGCCCCTTTCACAATTGCAGACGGCGTTTATGGCTCAACCTTCTTTGTCGCTACTGGCTTCCACGGCCTACATGTAATCATCGGCTCCACTTTCTTAGCCGTATGTCTGCTTCGACAAATCCAATACCACTTTACATCCGAACACCACTTTGGGTTCGAAGCAGCCGCCTGATACTGACATTTTGTAGACGTTGTCTGACTTTTCCTCTACATTTCCATCTATTGATGAGGCTCGTAATCTTTCTAGTATCAAATTGAGTATAAGTGACTTCCAATCACCCGGTCTTGGTTAAACCCCAAGGAAAGATAATGAACCTGGTTTCAACTGTTATTACCATTGCTCTTACCCTATCAATTACCCTAGCCATCCTATCCTTCTGACTACCCCAAATGAGCCCTGACCATGAAAAACTATCACCTTATGAGTGCGGCTTTGACCCCCTAGGGACAGCTCGACTTCCGTTTTCCCTACGATTTTTCCTCGTCGCTATCCTATTTCTCCTGTTTGACCTAGAAATTGCTCTTCTACTCCCGCTTCCCTGAGGGGATCAACTAGCCTCCCCTACACTCACTTTTTTATGAGCCTCCGTTGTTCTGATCCTCCTCACCTTAGGACTGATCTATGAATGACTCCAAGGCGGTCTAGACTGGGCCGAATCGGCGATTAGTTTAAACAAAACTTTTGATTTCGGCTCAAACACTTATGGTTAAACCCCATAATCCCCTAATGACTCCCGTGCACTTTGCTTTTTCATCCGCTTTCATCCTAGGCCTCACAGGTCTGGCATTCCACCGAACCCACCTCCTCTCCGCCCTACTCTGTTTAGAAGGTATAATGCTTTCCCTCTTTATTGCCCTCTCCCTTTGAACTGTTCAACTAAACTCCACAAGCCTCTGCACAGCCCCAATATTGCTACTAGCTTTCTCAGCCTGTGAGGCAAGCGCAGGACTTGCCCTACTAGTAGCAACAGCCCGTACTCATGGAACCGACCATCTTAAAAGCCTCAACCTGTTACAGTGTTAAAAATTCTCATCCCCACCCTAATGCTTATTCCAACTGCCTGACTGACCCCAGCCAAATGGCTTTGACCTACAACCCTCACCCACAGTATATTTATTGCACTAATTAGCCTTTCATGGTTAAAACACCCAATGGAAACAGGCTGGTCTACCCTCAACCTATTCATAGCCACAGACCTCTTATCCACCCCCTTACTAGTTCTTACATGCTGACTCCTCCCCTTAATAATTTTAGCTAGTCAAAATCACACAACAGCCGAACCAACTAACCGCCAACGCATGTACATTACACTATTAACATCCCTTCAAATCTTCCTTATTTTAGCCTTCGGCGCAACCGAATTGATTATGTTTTATGTCATGTTTGAATCAACCCTTATTCCAACCCTAATTCTTATCACTCGATGGGGTAACCAAACAGAGCGCCTTAACGCAGGGGTTTACTTCTTATTCTACACCCTAGCAGGCTCCCTTCCTCTGCTCGTAGCCCTCCTACTTCTACAAAACTACACCGGTACACTCTCCTTGCTCACTCTACCATTCTCCCACCCCCTCCATCTTTCATCTAGCGCCGATAAACTATGATGAGCAGGGTGTCTACTAGCATTTCTTGTTAAAATACCGCTGTATGGTGTACACCTCTGACTACCAAAAGCACATGTAGAAGCTCCTGTTGCAGGCTCAATAGTCCTTGCCGCAGTTCTCTTAAAACTAGGCGGTTACGGAATAATGCGAATAGTTATTATGCTAGACCCACTAACCAAGGAACTAAGCTACCCCTTTCTTGTCTTCGCACTATGAGGTATTATTATAACAAGCTCAATCTGCCTCCGCCAAACTGACCTAAAATCTCTAATCGCATACTCCTCAGTAAGTCATATGGGCTTAGTAGTGGGGGGAATCCTCATCCAAACCCCCTGAGGATTTACAGGAGCCTTAATTCTCATAATTGCCCATGGACTTACATCCTCTGCCCTTTTCTGCCTAGCCAATACAAACTACGAACGAACACACAGCCGAACCATACTCCTAGCACGCGGGCTGCAGATCATTCTACCCCTAATAACAGCTTGATGATTTATTGCTAGCCTCGCCAACCTTGCACTCCCTCCGTTACCCAACCTAATAGGTGAGCTAATGATTATCACCTCCCTATTCAACTGATCTTGATGGACAATTATTTTAACTGGAGGGGGAACCCTCATCACTGCCAGTTATTCTCTTTACATATTCCTAATAACCCAACGTGGCCCCCTCCCCTCACACATTATTGGTCTCGACCCCTCCCACTCACGAGAACACCTACTCATGGCCCTTCACCTCCTACCGCTCCTCCTCCTTACCCTTAAGCCTGAATTGATCTGAGGTTGAGCCAACTGTAGACATAGTTTGAACTAAAACATTAGATTGTGATTCTAAAGATAGGGGTTAAAACCCCCTTTTCCACCGAGGAAGGTTCGCTAACAGATGGATCCTGCTAAGTTTCATCACCCCGGTTGGACTCCGGGACTGTCCCCGTAAACCCCACTCCCAAAGGATAATAGTTCATCCATCGGTCTTAGGAACCGAAAACTCTTGGTGCAACTCCAAGTGGTAGTTATGCACGCCCCTTCCATAATTATAACCTCGAGCCTACTTATGATTTTTTCCCTACTGATATTTCCCGTACTAACAACCCTTAACCCCACCCCTCAAAAAGAAGGCTGAGCCCTCACACATGTAAAAACAGCTGTAAAACTGGCTTTTTTTGTCAGCCTCCTTCCCCTTTTCTTATTTCTTAATGAAGGGGTAGAAACCATCGCCTCCTCATCACACTGAATAAACACATCAACCTTTGATGTAAACCTTAGCCTAAAATTTGACCACTATTCCATCATTTTTACACCTGTCGCCCTATATGTAACATGGTCAATTCTAGAATTTGCCTCTTGGTACATACATGCCGACCCTAATATAAACCGATTCTTTAAATACCTTTTAGTTTTTCTAATCGCAATAATTACCCTAGTTACAGCAAACAACCTCTTTCAACTCTTCATCGGATGGGAGGGGGTCGGAATCATGTCATTCCTTCTAATTGGCTGGTGGCACGGCCGAGCAGACGCAAATACCGCAGCCCTACAAGCAGTAATTTATAACCGGGTGGGGGATATCGGCCTAATCTTTGCGATGGCATGAATAGTCTCTCACCTTAATTCATGAGAACTACAACAAATTTTTGCAATCGCAAAAAACTTTGATCTCACCTACCCCCTCCTCGGACTAATCCTAGCTGCCACAGGTAAATCTGCCCAATTTGGTCTGCACCCGTGGCTCCCCGCTGCCATAGAGGGCCCCACACCAGTATCTGCCCTACTACACTCCAGCACCATGGTCGTGGCAGGAATTTTTTTATTGGTACGAATAAGCCCTCTTTTAGAAAATAACTCCACTGCCCTCACTACCTGCCTATGCCTTGGAGCCCTCACCACACTATTTACAGCCACATGCGCTTTAACCCAAAACGATATCAAAAAAATTGTTGCATTCTCAACATCTAGTCAACTAGGCCTGATGATAGTAACAATTGGGTTAAACCAACCCCAACTGGCATTTCTTCACATCTGTACCCATGCCTTTTTTAAAGCTATACTCTTCTTATGCTCTGGCTCTATTATTCACAGCCTCAATGACGAACAAGACATTCGCAAAATAGGGGGCATACACCACCTCACCCCCTTCACTTCCGCCTGTCTTACTATTGGAAGCCTAGCTCTCACAGGTACCCCCTTCCTAGCCGGCTTCTTCTCTAAAGACGCTATTATTGAAGCCCTTAACACCTCATACCTCAACGCCTGAGCCCTTACCTTAACCCTCCTAGCCACCTCCTTCACAGCAATTTACAGCTTACGCATTATTTACTTCGTTTCAATAGGCCGCCCCCGCTTTAATGCACTCTCCCCGATCAACGAAAACAACCCTGCAGTCCTAAACCCAATTAAACGTTTAGCTTGAGGGAGCATTGTAGCTGGTCTTCTAATTACCTCTAATCTACTCCCATTAAAAACACCAGTAATATCAATGCCCCTTATACTTAAACTAGCCGCCTTGACCGTGACAATCCTAGGACTGATAATTGCCCTAGAACTCGCAGCCCTAACAAGCAAACAATTTAAACCTACCCCCTACCTCCCCCCCTTCCGCTTCTCAAATATGCTCGGCTTTTTTCCCATAATCCTTCATCGCTTCCCCCCTGCAATAAGCCTTGGCATGGGTCAATCTATCGCGAGCCAGATAATTGACCAAACCTGGTTGGAAAAAACAGGCCCCAAAGCTACAGCCAAGCTCAACAACCCCCTCATCACCTCAACAAGCAACACCCAACGAGGCCTAGTAAAGACATACCTTATCTTCTTCCTCATCACCCTTATATTCTCCCTATTGATCTTCTTTATTTAGATGGCCCGAAGAGCACCACGACTCAACCCTCGAGTCAACTCTAGGACTACAAACAAAGTCAAGAGAAGAACCCCAGCAGCCACAACTAACATTCATCCCCCCTCGGAATACATTTCCGCCACTCCCCCATTATCTGCCCGGAAAATATAAAAAGGCCCCCACTCATCGGCTGACCCAGATAAACCGCCGATCCACTCACGCCAAAACTTACCAGAGACCCCTACTACAACAACTATATAACAACACATGTAAGTCATAACCGTCGAGTTTATTCAAGACTCTGGATAAGGCTCTGCGGCCAACGCCGCAGAGTAAGCAAATACAACTAATATACCCCCCAGGTAAATTAAAAAAAGAATTAAAGCCAAAAAGGGACTTCCATACTCCACAAGAACCCCACATCCCACCCCTGCAACCATCACTAGCCCAAAAGCACCAAAAAAAGGAGAAGGATTAGAAGCAACCGCAATCGCCCCTACGATTCAACAAAATAAAAAACAAATAATAGTAAAGCACATAATTTCTGCCAGGGCTCTAACCAGGACTTATGGCTTGAAAAACCATCGTTGTTATTCAACTACAAAAATGTTACTATGGCCAGCCTCCGCAAAACGCACCCTCTCCTAAAAATCGCAAACGACGCACTAGTAGACCTCCCAGCCCCTTCCAACATTTCAGTCTGATGAAATTTTGGTTCGCTACTAGGACTCTGCCTTATTGCACAAATCCTCACAGGCCTATTCTTAGCCATACACTACACATCAGATATTGCCACAGCCTTTTCATCCGTCGCCCACATCTGCCGAGACGTAAACTACGGTTGATTAATCCGTAATATGCATGCCAACGGAGCCTCCTTTTTCTTTATCTGCATTTATGCCCACATTGGACGAGGGCTTTATTACGGCTCCTACCTTTATAAAGAAACCTGAAATATTGGAGTCATTCTCCTCCTCCTAGTAATAATAACAGCCTTTGTTGGCTATGTGCTCCCCTGAGGACAAATATCTTTTTGAGGAGCTACCGTCATTACCAACCTCCTATCTGCCTTCCCCTATATCGGAAATGACTTAGTTCAATGAATCTGAGGCGGCTTTTCCGTTGATAATGCCACTCTTACCCGCTTCTTTGCATTCCATTTCCTATTCCCCTTCGTAATTGCAGCCGCTACACTTCTCCACCTCCTCTTTCTCCATGAATCAGGCTCAAACAATCCCTTAGGACTTAACTCCGACGCAGACAAAATCTCCTTCCACCCATACTTTTCATATAAAGATCTTCTAGGATTTGCAGCATTACTGCTTACACTTACATGCCTAGCACTTTTTTCACCCAACTTGTTAGGGGACCCAGACAACTTTACACCAGCCAACCCCCTTGTAACCCCTCCCCACATTAAGCCCGAATGATACTTCCTATTCGCTTACGCCATTCTGCGATCAATCCCTAATAAATTAGGCGGAGTCCTCGCATTACTAGCCTCAATTCTAGTCCTCATATTAGTTCCAATCCTCCACACTTCCAAACAACGAGCCCTAACCTTCCGTCCTCTAACCCAATTCCTGTTCTGAGTCTTAATTGCTGATGTGGTGATCCTCACCTGAATCGGAGGTATGCCCGTAGAACAGCCCTTTATTATTATTGGCCAAATCGCATCCATCCTATACTTTTCACTTTTCTTATTTTTAATACCAGCAGCAGGATGAGCTGAAAATAAAGTCCTTGAGTGGCGATGTACTAATAGTTCAGAGACTAGAACGCCGGTCTTGTAAGCCGGATGCCGAAGGTTAAAATCCTCCTTAGTACTCAAAAAGAGGAGATTCTAACTCCTACCTCTAACTCCCAAAGCTAGAATTCTAAACTAAACTACTCTTTGAACACACAAATAATACAATACTATATTTTATAATTGTATAAATTAATCCACATATATAATGCTTTATAGGCATTCTATGAACTGCTATTACTAGCGTACTAATAGTAAAAAAGAACATAAAATAATGACGCATAATCTAGTAATGCTTAAATTCGTACAATCTTATATGTATACATAAACATACATATATAGATTATGCTTTATAATCAGGATAATGAATGTAACCTTTACTCGTTAGTAATGTAAACGAAAAACATGACTAATAAGGTAATATGTCATGATTTATAAGGATTATTACTATATACATTTAACATACTGGTTTACATCCATAACATATTATCAAAATCCAAATATCTGCACAGTAAGAACCGACCAATCGACAGTTACCGACACATAACCTTATTGAAGGTGAGGGACAATAATTGTGAGGGTCACACATATTGAATTATTCCTGACATTTGGCTCCTACTTCAGGGTCATGTGAACTGATACTACTCCTCAAAAATTTATTAACGCTTGCATAAGTTAATGGTGGTAAACATTCGGTTCATTACCCAATAAGCCGAGCATTCATTCCAGAGTGTAGGGGGTTTTCCTTTTTTCTTTTTCCTTTCAATAGACATCTCACAGTGTAAAAGATCTAATTAATTTAGGTAGCACATATTCCCTGTTCTTAACAAAAGATATGAATGCCAAGAAACAATAACTCACTTAAAACCACATAACTGATTTCAAGAGCATACGCAATGTGTTCTGATTTCAAGGAGCATACGCGATGTGATTCTACTCGAAACATGCCTACAAGTCTGCCCCGGGGTTTTTATCCGTTTAAACCCCCCGGAAACAGGAAGAATCCCAAGTAATTTACTGTAATAGACTTAAGAAAATTAATAAATGTAAATTATTATAATATTATAATAATTT